CTTTTCAATAATCCATATTTGTAGCAATGAAATACTATTGTTCCTACCCCAAGTGATAAATGATTGATTACTCGATGGTATATATTCTTTATAAAGGACCAGAAATACCTTGCTTACGTATCATTGGGAAGTGCATTAACATAAATACGGCAGTAAGAAGAGGTAATACAAAAGTGTGTAAACTATAAAAACGAGTCAAAGTGGATTGTCCCACACTAGCACTTCCGCGCAATAACTCTACCAGGGGCGAGCCTATTACAGGAATAGCTTCTGGTACGCCTGTTACAATTTTTACTGCCCAATAACCGATTTGGTCCCGAGGTAAGGAATAACCAGTTACACCAAAAGATGCGGTCAATACACCCAAAACCACACCTGTAACCCAAGTCAATTCGCGAGGTTTTTTAAAGCCACCGGTGAGATACACACGAAATACGTGCAGGATCATCATTAGGACCATCATACTTGCCGACCATCGATGAACTGATCGGATTAACCAACCAAAATTAGCTTCAGTCATTATATATTCAACAGAAGCAAAAGCCTCTGTAACGGTCGGACGATAATAAAAAGTCATAGCAAACCCTGTAGCTACTTGTACTAAAAAACAAGTAAGCGTAATTCCTCCTAGACAATAAAATATGTTGACGTGAGGAGGGACATATTTACTAGTTATATCATCGGCAATTGCCTGAATCTCAAGACGTTCTTCGAACCAATCATAGATTTTATTGAGATAGGTAAATCAAGGAGACCCCCCCGGAGAACCGTATATGAAAATTTCATCTCGTACGGCTCAAACAGAAACACCCCAATACTAGTTCTAACGGATGTGTAGAAAGTTTTAAATTTCTTAATTCTATGATTCAATTTTTTATGAAGATACGAAAGAATAAAGATCCGAAAGCTCTTCTTTGTGGTTATAATGCCAAAAAATCAAGTCGGCTCATTCGTCTATATATTATATATTGATCGTTATAGGCCTCTTGAATCTTCTATATTACCTATTTTATTTTCTTTGTTGTTATTTATGTGTAATGCGGCTTTACTGCTGTTTTCTTTATTATTGATAGGAATTCTCTTGTTAAGACCCTATGAATTAATTAAAACCTCAGATTCATACTAGAACCACGATGATTCAACAAAACCCCTTCAAACTAAGTCCCAAAATTCCCTGAGTAAGAACCATTGGATCATCACTTATTCAATGAATAGATATAATGAGTAAAAATCCAAAGAAACCTTTGTCCTTTGATCAAAATAAGCATAAACGAAAGTTTGAAAGAATAAAAATCTTTCTATTTATACCTTCTAACTCTTTGAAAAAATTTTTTGACGTCCGGCCACGAGGTCTAACTATTAAGTATGAATCATAGTTCTAATACTTTGTAATCTATTTCATATATTCCGTGCTCCAGATACTAGAATGAATATCCGACGAAGTAAAACCATCTCTATCAAGATGACAGACCCATCCTCTGTACTATCCATAGGATCAATTATACCAAGTCACACACTCATATTCCGGAAATACAGAAACAAAGAAATTCCACGGTCGAACTACCAAAATAGAATGGGATAAAAATCTGAAAACTAAACGCTTCACTTTGTATTGAAAAAGCCAGTTAATGGTTCTTGTGAATCTAATTCATTGAAATTCCATCCAGTAAAATGGAAGAATTATAAATCTCCAAAATAATAGATAGGAATATCGCAAATAGAGCCATTGCGAGACCCATCAAAGGAGTAGTTCCCCACCCAGGAGCTACTTTACCATATTCTGAATTCAATGGTTTCAATAAACTCCCTGCATTAGTTCGTTTTGGGCGGCCAGATCTAGAACTACCCTCAACAGTTTGTGTAGCCATAATATTTTATATTCAGTAAGATCTGTTGACTTTGTATACCATTCCGTTGTAAATAAATGATCTTATAATAGATCCATTGTGGTCTTAAAACTATATAATGTCTTAAAACTATATAATAATGGAAACAGCAACCCTAGTTGCCATCTTTTTATCTGGTTTACTTGTAAGTTTTACTGGGTACGCCTTATATACTGCTTTTGGGCAACCCTCTCAACAACTAAGAGATCCATTCGAGGAACACGGGGACTAGTTGAAGTAATGATCCTCCCAATATTGGGAGGATCATTACTTTCAATTGAGATAATGAAAAATCATTTCACCTTTTTAGTTGGAACTTTAGGCGGTTCTCGAAAAAAGATAGCGAAAAAAATTATTCCTAGAGTTGAGACTAAAAGGAATGTATAAACCAATGCTTCCATAGATTCAATCGTGGTTTACAATTATAGCTTCCATACCTGTTTATTTGGGATCGTCTCCCGGATAAATAAAGAACAAGAGTCAAAGAAAAGACAGTGATTCAAATCACGATTTATCCAGTACCCTATATCAAATCATAAAAAGAAAATAAAAACGAAAAGTAACAAGTAACAAAGCAATATTGTATCAGACTACTTGTCTTCTTGTAGTTGGATCTCCAAGTTTTTGGAATGCTCCAAATTCCACTTGAGCATCTAAATCGGGATCAATACCAGCAAAAACATCTCTAAACAAGGTTCTAGCACCATGCCAAATGTGTCCGAAGAAGAAGAGCAAAGCAAACGAAGCATGCCCAAAAGTAAACCAACCCCTTGGACTGCTACGAAAAACACCATCGGATTTCAAAGTAGCACGATCTAATTCAAAAATTTCACCCAATTGAGCACGTCTAGCATATTTTTTCACAGTAGCGGGATCACTATAACTGACTCCGTTGAGTTCGCCGCCATAGAACTCGACAGTTACACCTACTTGTTCGACACTATATTTTGATTCTGCCCTTCTAAAAGGAACATCGGCTCTAACAATTCCGTCTCCGTCTACCAAAACAACCGGAAATGTTTCAAAAAAAGTAGGCATACGACGTACAAAAAGTTCGCGCCCCTCTTTATCTCTAAAGATAGGATGTCCTAACCACCCAACAGCTATTCCATCCCCGTTATCCATTGAGCCCGCTCTGAATAACCCCCCTTTTGCCGGATTATTGCCGATGTAATCATAAAAAGCTAGTTTTTCAGGAATTTTAGACCAAGCTTCAGATAAACTTTGATTTTCGGCTAACCCAGCACCGATTCTTCGATATATTTCTTGTTGGAAGTATCCTTGATCCCATTGATAACGAGTGGGACCAAATAATTCAATCGGGGTAGTTGCTGAACCATACCACATAGTTCCAGCAACTACAAAAGCTGCAAAAAAGACAGCAGCAATACTACTGGAAAGTACGGTTTCAATATTTCCCATACGTAATCCTTTGTATAGGCGTTGAGGTGGACGGACACTAAGATGGAATAGACCCGCCAATATGCCCAAGGTCCCTGCTGCAATATGATGAGAGGCTATTCCTCCCGGAACAAAAGGATCAAAACCCTCCACACCCCACGCTGGATTTACGGATTGTACCCTTCCGGTTAGTCCATAAGGATCGGACACCCATATTCCAGGACCATACAATCCTGTTACATGAAATGCACCAAAACCAAAGCAAGCCACCCCTGATAGAAATAAATGAATTCCAAAGATCTTAGGCAAATCTAAAGAGGGTTTTCCTGTACGTTCATCAGTAAATATTTCTAGATCCCAATACACCCAATGCCAGATAGCTGCCAAAAAGCACAAACCAGAAAACACAATATGTGCCCCGGCCACACCTTCGTAACTCCAAATACCCGGATTCGTTACATTCCCCCCTGTGATACTCCAACCCCCCCATGAATTGGTTATTCCTAAACGAGTCATGAAGGGTATAACGAACATACCCTGTCTCCACATTGGATCAAGAACAGGATCCGAAGGATCAAAAACTGCTAATTCGTATAGAGCCATCGAACCGGCCCAACCAGCAACCAGAGCTGTATGCATTATATGGACAGCAATCAAACGACCGGGATCATTCAATACGACGGTATGAACACGATACCAAGGCAAACCCATGGAAATACCCCTTTATCAACGAAAAATAGACACAATGTAACTTTATTGCATTGGAAAAAACTATGCTGTGGACCCTCTTTTTAGTGGATTATCTTGGGGAAAGGATTAATATTTATTTGATTCTTTTCGTAATAATTACTTTTACTTTTAGTAATAACGAAACTATTTTGTTCGTAGGAACAAAAAGAAGCAGATCTATTCTATACCCGATAAGTACCAATACGCAATGGTAGGGGAGTTGATACCATTTTATATTTATATGAGTGAATGCATATATATTTGTTCATCATTCAAAGGACTTATTTTTAATAATTTTCCTTTATTCATTTTGTCTTCTTTTATTTTTTTATGAACTTAGTCAATCTATGGATAAAATATGATAATAAAATATGATAAAGGCCAATATTATTAGTACAATAAACCCATTGTTACGCTTTCACATCAAAGTGAGATATAGTACTTAATTTTTCTTTTATTTAATGCCTATTGGTGTTCCAAGAGTACCTTTTCGAAGTCCTGGAGAGGAAGATGCATTGTGGATTGACGTATAGTGCGACTTGTCATATATATTGGGTCATATGGTATTTCCCCGTTCTCTTCCCCGATCGAGATATCCTCCCTTTCGCCCAAGAAAGATTGATTGAATTATCAAAAATTTGGAGCGTGAAGTGCAATTAGATCTATTTTTTCGGGAGGGTATACAGATTAATATTATCAATTAGAATAATTTATGGTTGGCTTGGTTAGGCCAATAAAATGAAGTATCTAGGCTCCGTTTAGAAAAAAAACAATTGGTAATAAATATATTTATGATTACTATGTTATATCATATTCTATATATATAAATAGAAGTGATCTCAAACTGTTAATCAATCGAGTAATATGATGAATGCAGTGAATATTTGTTGTAAGACATGAAAAAAATTGAAAAAAAAAAAGGGAAGTCGTAGTAAAAGGACGTGGTATTGGGGCATTTGTCCTATATGTGCAAATCCAAATCGGACGGATCTTTACTCGGAGTAGAGCATAAACCTAAAAAAATTTAAGAAGCCCATTTAGGAACAAGAAAATTACATCGCGATTTAGATTGTATCTCGATGAAACAATACATCAATGAGAAGTTAGTTAGATAACTTTAGTAATTTTTTTTATAGATAAACAGGCCAAACCCCATCTTTCTTGAAAAATGAAAGAAAATCCCCTTTTTTATAAGTTAAAAGCCTGTTATGAAAAAAAAAAAAAGAAAGCGCTAGAATCTACATCTACACATTGATTCTTTTTTTTTCATTATTTTTGTTGAACCGTATGCATCAAAAGGTGCATGTACGGTTTCTAAGGGATACAACTTTATCCCAATCAACCGACTTTATCGAGAAAGATTACTTTTTTTAGGCCAAGGGGTTGATAGCGAGATCTCGAATCAACTTATTGGTCTTATGGTATATCTCAGTATAGAGGATGATACCAAAGATCTGTATTTGTTTATAAACTCTCCTGGCGGATGGGTAATACCCGGAGTAGCTATTTATGATACTATGCAATTTGTGCGACCAGATATACAGACAATATGCATGGGATTAGCCGCTTCAATGGGATCTTTTATTCTGGTCGGAGGAGAAATTACCAAACGTCTAGCATTCCCTCACGCTTGGCGCCAATGAGTTTTTTATTTGATTTGAGAGAAAAAAGAAGACTATGCCTTCGCGCTATATGAAATATGAATATTAAGTAATAATAGCATGGCACTTCGAATTCGATATGAGAATTTTTTTTAAACCCTTAAATTATGTATCGAAAGAGTAGTATGAGATAAAAGGTATTTCCGATTTTATCCGATCTATCGGGAGGCCTATTTCAGCGTCACAAACCTTTTTGTTTTCACGCCCGGGAGCTCTTAATAATATTTTATTTATGTTATGAAAGAATATGAAAATAAAAAAATCTTGTTTTTTTATTTGAAAAAAAAAAAAGAAACTTTGGGATTGCTAAATAACAGACGAAATAAGTATATAAAGCAACGGAGCCATCATAGTATTTTTGAACTACTCCAAAAAGAAGGGTGGTTATTGGATCATTTACCAACCTGAGTCTGATAGAACCTATATTTATATTTTTTTCGATGTAAGTAAGGTAAAAAAAAAGTTAATTCCATTATAGAGCCGTATGCAATGCGCAAAAGATGCCTGTACGGTTGTTCAATTATTTTATTTATTTTTATTATTCTTTATCTCTTCGCCTTTCATCATGCGAGATAAAATAAACATTTATTATGTTATATCATCAGGGTAATGATCCATCAACCTGCTAGTTCTTTTTATGAGGCACAGACGGGAGAATTTATCTTGGAAGCGGAAGAACTACTGAAGCTGCGCGAAACCATCACAAGGGTTTATGTACAAAGGACAGGCAAACCCTTATGGGTTGTATCCGAAGACATGGAAAGAGATGTTTTTATGTCAGCAACAGAAGCCCAAGCTCATGGAATTGTTGATCTTGTAGCGACTGAATAAAAAAGAAAAAATAACAAGGATTTCACACGAATTCGTGATTTGAGATTTTATCTTCTTACCGGATTTATCGATTCATTAATCTATTAATATATAATATAGAAATAAAATAATTCATAATCACCCGGTTAAGATCGATCTAAACCAGCCCATTATGTATATGATTCAACATGCCAACTATTAAACAACTTATTAGAAACACAAGACAGCCAATCAGAAATGTCACCAAATCCCCCGCTCTTGGGGGATGTCCTCAGCGACGAGGAACATGTACTAGGGTGTATGTGCGACTCGTTCAGATCATGGGCTAGGACAAAAGAAAGAAAACAATTGATCCAGTATCAACGATCAGTACCAGTGAATAGTATAGAATAGAATGAAAGAACTCCATTCAATATCTAAAAATAAAAAAGATCTATCCTTCTATTGTGGTATCAAATGTATGGTTTCCGTTGGTGCAAATCCAATCACCTCAATTTAAAATTTAAGATGAGAAAGAATTCTCCATTGATAGCAAATGGTATCCATTAAGCGGGGGAAATCCTATTTTAAAAAGCAGAAAAATTATGCCTTATTCTTGCAAGAACGGACTAACAGGGTCAGCTACTCAGCTAATCTTCATAATTAAATACCGTTACTGTATTAAGTAGATCTCGTTGTGAAAGACCTAGTACTGGATAATTATGGGTAGAGCCAAAGAGTATGAACTGTACAAGTTAACAATAACATTGATTAAATGAAAGAAAGAAGGGCTCCGGTGTATAGAGAGGACCTCACCGTTTAAGAAGTAACCATAGAAACGATGGAACCCACTATACCCATTTATATTTACTACTTTTTTATTTACTATGTGTTTTTGATACCTAGTATCAATACAATTTTTTTTTTTCTAGGTCAAATGCCTAGAAAAAAAAAAAAAGAAAAAATCGTGGTCGGGACGGTTATAGTAGCAAAAGCCATTGGAATTTTTATTTTATACATTGGAAGAATCCGTTTTGTTATTAATAGACTAGGACACGGGAAGGGAATAGCTGAAAGAAAGGAAATCGATTAGTTATTCATCAAAGTTTCATTTATTCAATGACCAGAATTAAACGAGGGTATATAGCCCGAAGACGTAGAACAAAAATTCGTTTATTTGCATCAACCTTTCGAGGGGCTCATTCAAGACTTACTCGTACTATTACTCAACAGAAAATAAGAGCTTTGGTTTCAGCTCATCGGGATAGAGGTAGACAAAAGAGAGATTTTCGTCGTTTGTGGATCACTCGGATAAATGCAGTAATTCGCGACAATGAAGTATACTTTAGTTATAATAAATTTATACACAATCTGTACAAGAGACAGTTGCTTCTTAATCGTAAAATACTTGCACAAATAGCTATATTAAATAAGAGTTGTCTTTATATGATTTCCAATGAGATCATAAAATAAAGGAATTGGAAGGAATCCGTTGGAATAGTTTAAGTTTAAATGGAGTTCCCTGGAGAATGAACTCTGGGAAGGTAGAGTAGAAATTAGTATGATAAAATATGATAAAGTCATCAAAATGAAGAAACACGTTCAATAAAAAATATTTATTCTTCTTCTCCAATTTTTTTTTCTTACGACACGACAATCAAATCTCGATTTTCCTATTTTTCGAACAAAAAAAAAAAACGTCAATCCGCATTTGAGTTTGGGTTGGAATTTTATTTTGATTCAATTGAAGAGTCAGCCTATTTTTTTCTGGTTCTAAGACTAGCAGTTCTAGCGGTTGACTCGCTTCTTTCAAATTGTTTCTCATTATTAAGAAAAGGTAATAGAGATAAAATACGAGCTTGTTTTATAGCAATAGTAATTAATCGTTGTTGTTTTAAGGTCAATCTATTCACCCGTCTAGATAATATTTTTCCTTGTTCGCTAATAAATCGACTAATTAAACTCATGTTTCTATAATCAATTCGATCCCCCGATTGTATCGGAGGCAAACGCCTACGAAAAGATCGCTTGGATTTAAGAAAGATTCGCTTGGATTTATCCATGGTTTGTTTATTCCTTATCCTGAAAATCCCAATCCTATTTATTAATTCTACATCTACATCATGTTTGATCCGATCGAAATAGGATTTGGTTTGTTTATATTTAAATAAATAAAATATATGTTATATATATAATATGTAATTTTTCATCTTCCTTGGAAGACTGACACACGAGCGATCGGTTCGATCTATTTCTTTATCTCGCCATGAATCGTATGTTTGTAACAACAGGGACAGAATTTTCTCAATTCCAATCGACTAGGCGTATTGTGTCGATTCTTTTGAGTAATATATCTGGAAATGCCCATTGATTCCTTATTAACACGATTTCGAACACAACTGGTACATTCCAAAATAACCGTTACTCGGACATCTTTACCCTTGGCCATGAACCTCCTTTGGTTTTTGATTCACTCAATTCTTTAATTTTCCGATCCGAAGCAAAGAAGAAGAAAGTACAAAAAAAAAAATAGAAGCAGGTAACTCGAAATCAAATTTTGAAAGAAAGATTTCGTTGCAATCAATATAGTAGTAAAGTAATAAGTAATATAATGATTTGTAACTATATTTATAATTTATGCCGTACAGTATTTCATTTTAAGTTAAGTATCTTGTATGATATTATATTGTTGCCCCAACCATCACATTTTCATTTCCACTCTATTATTAATATTAATTAAATTTGAGCCTGGGCCCGAGTTCATAGTTTCACTGAGGGTGAAAACGCTTTTTCTTTGTTTTTTTTTTTTTAGAATAAGTTAGAAAAAAAAAAAAAAACAAAGAAAAAAAGAAGGGAAGGGTAGGGATTAGTTACAGATATTTGATTGTATCTCTAATCTTCTTCCCCCCTTCCCATATCAATAACTAGAATTTAAAAAAGGGGAATATCAACGCATCCGGAAAAAAACGATTGATCTCTATCAATAAACCTGCTAAAGACCCGAACCATAGAGTACTTACTACCGGTGCCACAGAGAGATATGTTTTTAGATCTCGCATTTTAAAAACTCCTCTTTCTTTATTCGTTATTGTAATTTTATTGTAATTTGTAATACATAATGGTAATACATATATGACCAGATGTGTATATGTAGTTAATGACTGACCACTTGTATTTGTACGCGGAGTCCCTAATTAAAATTGAAATGTACAAAATAGATATTACTTTTCTTAAAAGAAATAAATATGTTCCTTTCCGCATGAAATTCCTAAAAAATATTAATTTTTTATGGTAGGTTTCATATTTATTTCATACTTTGATATAATATAATTACTATATTATATGTTTGTTATATGAGACCAAAAAGAAGAAATGACAAGATAATTTGTATATATCAATGGAGGAAATAAAGATGTGGAAAACAAGACAGGGATTCTCTACAATGACACTGTAGACCAATTGAAAGGGATGTAGCGCAGCTTGGTAGCGCGTTTGTTTTGGGTACAAAATGTCACGGGTTCAAATCCTGTCATC